TTGGTTGATCATTTTTAACATCTCTAATTCAAAACCGAACATGAGATTTTGGTTTCATTCGGCTCCTTTATGGAAGATCTATGTATTCCCACCAGATAAAAAATGAGATCCATAACATCTATGTCAGCTTTTTTTACGAATGCATCTAAAGCTACTTGCTTTTTAGATGATCCCTCTAGAAGAGGGGGATTCTATCAAATCTTTCTAGTCTCTAGTCTAGTTACTTCGTTCCCTATTTCTTTTCTACTCGTGGGATCCTAAGGAAAATAATTTTGTTTCTACCGAGCTGAAACAAGAAGCCGAGGGTTCTAGTAAACCAAAACCATCATTTTCTAGCTATTTGGCTTCAATCTCACCCTTTTTCAGCGCAAAGATTGAAGATTTAGTTACGATTGAAAGTTTTGTACTATCATCCATAGATCTTTTATTCATACTCATTCAATTGGAAGAATTGAACCAATCAAAAAAATTATGCTTCTCGACTCCATAATCCAATTCTTTTTATTAAAATTCTGATGGCCTTTTGGATAGAAATCGTGAGAATGTATATTCTTTCCTCAAATGTCCTATTGAGGGGTAAAGGATTAAATCTTTTTAAGAAATAAAGTTTTTGATCGGAATATGAAATATGAAAAAAATGGAAAGACCCCTTAACTATTTAAGTTGTTAATAGAACGAATCGCACTTTTACCACTAAACTATACCCGCTACATATTCATTATTGGATATGAATGCACCATTTGTCCAACAAATGTAATCAGACGCAGTCAAGATAGCATCAGAATCATGAGAATTCCAGCATTAACACGTATTTTGTTCCGCCGCGGCGCGGGATTGAAAACTTGAAAAAAGAATAGGTGAATAGCAAAAAGTTTAGTCAAATTTAAATAGTGTACTAAAGTTATAAGTATTTTTTTTTTTGAAACCTCCCTTCACTTGAACTTCTGAATTCGGGTAAATCGGGCCTCAAACTTTCAAGCTTGTCCTTTGCTTTGAACAAGTAAATTATTTATAGTCTCAATTTAGAAATATGTGTTTTCTATTTGATATTATTTCTCTTATAAGATATATTTGATATCTAATATTGAATATTTCAATATAGAATATTCTATATTAATCTAGATATAGATAATTTATTAAAGAATTTCTAATAATTAGGAATGGCAATGAAAATTATTCTTCTTGTTTCAATAACAATTTTTATTCGTTGGAACAAAAGAAGTACTGGCCCGGCCAGTACTTATACTTAACCAGGCCGGGGAAATGAACCTTTTGTACAAAATAAAATAAGTAAGGTATTCTTTCTTTTCTATTGGAGAAACCTGTTTCGAATCATTGAAGGAAAATAAAGATTGTTCTCAATCTTGACTTCACGTGTTAAATCACATGATAAATTTCCAATTTGGAATGGGGAGAGATGGCTGAGTGGACTAAAGCGTCGGATTGCTAATCCGTTGTACGAATTATTCGTACCGAGGGTTCGAATCCCTCTCTCTCCGACCCCCTGATCACTTGATATTTTCGAATTGGAATAAATTTCGATTATTTTCTTTTATGAATCTTTTATCTTTATCTAGCATCTATTCCATTTATTTATACATTTACCTATGAAAAAATCGAGGAAAAAGTAAAAACGAATCTCATCTCTTTTTTTATTCTTCACGCCCAGGATTACGCCCCGGATCATTAGATAAGAATCCGAAGATGAAGAGAGAAACAAAGAATATTACTACTGTGTAAACGAATAGTTTAAGAGTAAGCATTACAAATCTCCAAGATAAGATCATTTTTTTTGAAGGAAATAGATCACCTATTTTACGACACACACTATACACTATTTTGATATGACGCTTTAAAGATGAAAAAAAAAAAGAAGTTTTTTTTTTGAAATTCATTTTCACGAATTTCTTTCTAATGTAATAAGATTCGTATTTTTTCGTTACCAAAGATTTCTTGCCATATCCATATCTATAACATAGATATTGTATGGGATCTTATAAAGGAAAGGTCAGAACAAAAGAAGAAATAAGCTGATTAAAGATAAAGATCATCGTCCCCTTCCCTTATTAAAATTCAATTTCAATAGAAAATAGAAAATACCATAATTTCTCTTTTTGAATCAAGGGTTCCTATTGATTTTAAGAATAAAAATATCATCTTTTTTTTATCGAAGAAATTATGAATTGAATAGAGATTCCATTTTTATCGAAAACTTACAGCAGCTTGCCAAACAAAGGCTAAGAGAAAAAAGAATAAAGGGATAACCGGCATAACGTCTACGATTGGATTGAAAAAGGCATAAGCCTCGGGCAATTTGGCGAAGAAAAAACTACTCGAATAAAGGGTAGAATTAAGACAGATACAGATTAAACTAAAGATATTAAACATAACAAATATTCTTTTCTTGTTCTTAAAGATTCAAATTAAATTGAAATGATAATAAATTATCATATTGGATTGAATTGTTTTTCTGAGGGAAAATTTAAAATAAAAAGTCAGATAAAAGAAAGAAATTCTTCTTTTTCTTTGACTTCTCCCCAATCAAGAATCCTTCCTTACATTCTACAATCAAATAAGAATACAAGGAATTCTATTTTCATACAATATCTTAATTGAATTCTAAGTAATGATCAATTAATCTTTTTGATTCTATATCTATTGTGTTGAATCCTAGCGACAAAATGTCCTATATTTCTTTTGGTTGGTTATTGACGAATAACCAATATTTAGCTTAGTTTTTCTTAGACCAAATCAAAATGGGGCGTGGCCAAGCGGTAAGGCAACGGGTTTTGGTCCCGTTACTCGGAGGTTCGAATCCTTCCGTCCCAGATCTTTTGCATCAGAAACGAAAGATTCTTCTCTATTGAAATTTCATTAAACAATCTTCTGTTTAATGTTGGATACAATGTTATCCATTCTTAATTCTAAGAATGATTCTTAGAATCATATCTTTTTCTTTTTTTACTTTTTTACTAAAGTATTTTATTCTGAAATATTCGTGATTACTTTCGTTAACGATTATTTGTTTTATATGATGGAGATGGATGCGAAAAGATCAGAATCCTCGGATTCTGATCTTCTCTTTGATCTTACCTTACACGAGACTTTTCCACTCCATAATAATGAAAACAAAGAAACTTTATTCTCAAACTATCTCTCTGTTTTCAATTAAATGAAAATCAGATTCAATCGGAGATGGTAAATAATAAGTCAATCATAATATTAGAATCATAAAATCATAATTCATAAATAATAAATGAGAAAATATTCATAATTCCTATTTCATATTAGAATATATGAATTTAGAATTTCATGAAAATTATATTATTTAATATATTTAATATTATATATTTTTAATATTAGAGATTCTAAATAGATTTTAATTTCTAATACAGAAATACATAATTATTACATAAGAATATATATTGTATATTTTTCTTTTTAATATTATTTAATAGAATCTTATTATTCTATAATTGAATATTTATGAATATTTCAATGAAATATTTAGTTTAGTATATTATTTAGTTAGTATAGTATTTAGTTAAAGTGGATAAAAACTTTTATCCATTCATGGGGATTTCTTTTTCATTTGAATGAAAGTAAAGTCAAAGGATTTTTTTGAGGTTTCTAATATCTTTTTTTTTTCTTGAAAAGAAAAAGAGGGATCTTTTATGATGGACAATCCCGAAAGATCTGTTGAAGATGTAAATAAGTTTGCTTAAAACTGATTTGTTTTTTTCATGTGATATTATTCATATGAGAAAATATGGGGTAAATTTCAGCGAAATCCTTTCCGGATAAACACTTATCTATCCATAGATAGATAAGTGTAGATTATTATGTATCGGTTCAGCCAATGACTATTCATGATTCCATATTGAATCAATTGCATACGGTTCCAAATTAAAAGAAAATTAGAGGGATGTTATGGTAAAACTTCGTTTGAAACGATGTGGTAGAAAGCAACGTGCGACTTGAAGGACATGATTGGCTGTGGATTCTGACATCCACCATTTTCTATACGAATGAAGATGCTCTTGTCTCGACATAGTTTGTTCTGCTAGGAACCTAATTGAATTTGTCTTGGGTTGCTAAATAAAGATACTAATGGTATATAAAGGTATAGCATATGATGAAGCTCGAGCAAAAATGATTGATTCATTTATCGGGGGAATAATCTAGGGTTAGTGACAATCAATAAGTTAGACCAACTTTGTAAATATATCATCAATGTCTAAATATAGATAAATGGAGAGGTTCAAATTTGAACAAATTTTAAATGAAAAAAATAAGATTTGTCGAAATCTTCAAACTGTTTCGATCAAGAGTGTATCACAAAGGAATCAATCTTTCGTATGATTTTTTCCTTTTCCATAGAAAGAACAAAAAACAAAGGGTATGTTGCTGCCTTTTTGAAAAGAAGTAAGGATCACCGAAGTAATGTCTAAACCCAATGATTTGACAAAGCGCAAAGCAAAAACAACAAATTCCGGAACAAGGAAACACTATTTTCACTTGTCTCAACAATTGGATCAGAATGAGTAAAAAAAAAAAAGAGATCTGAAAGGAGACAAAAAAAGAGGTTAGAGACAGCTCAAGAAATTCTAAAGATTTCCTTTCGAACTCTTTCAAAACTACCCAACTTGAGTTAGGAGTACAAATGAAATTTCTTTTTTCTGTAAAGAAGGAAAAAAAGGCTCAAATTACAGTCTAATTCTTTATGGATCCATTTCTCTTTCTATTTCTATCTATATAGATAGAAATAGAAATTCTAGAAATTAGAATCATTTTTTCTTGAGCCGTATGAGGAGAAAACCTCCTATACGTTTCTAGGGGGGCATCTTTTATCTACATCTATCCCAATGAGCCATCTATCGAATCGTTGCAATTGATGTTCGATCCCGAAGAGAAGGAAGAGATCTTCAAAAAGTGGGTTTTTATGATCCGATAAAGAATCAAACTTATTCAAATGTTCCTGCTATTTTAGATTTCCTTGAAAAAGGTGCTCAACCCACAGGAACTGTTTATGATATTTTAAGGAAGGCAGAATTCTTTAAAGGATTTCGAGTTTCTTTTGATAAAAAAGAAAGAAAGGAAAAACAAGAATCATGAATAAAAAAAGGATAGGGTAACTAGTACCTATCTTTAGTGTAATTCTTTATTCAAAGTTTCTTCTTTTCTTGTTCTATTCATACTTATTTTCTTCTTCTTTTTCTTATTCTTCTTTTTTTTTTCTTGCTTCTTGTTGTGGAACCCCCCAACAAGGGGGGTAATCTTTCTTCTTGTATTTGTATTGTACCTTTCTTTTTTTGATTAAAGAAAGCCGCTATCTTTTCTATCTCTACCTGTTCCTTATTCCTTATTTTTTTCCGCTCAAAGTTCTTATTTCTTCTTTATGTTGTGCTAATCCAACACAAATTTCTATAGAATTTCTTGAAATCTCTTTCTTTCTAAAAAGTCCATTCATATTGACAATGGCGTCTCAAACAAATATAATTTGATCGTATAGAAATAGATCTTTTTATCCCCATTCCCTATTGGCTCTTTCCTTCGCTTTAGTAAAATGGATAGGTTTGCTGGATTTCTTTTTTTTTTTTTTTATTTCGATCTTATCTACACTTCATATTCATCCGGGTTGCTAACTCAACGGTAGAGTACTCGGCTTTTAATTGCGACTATGATCTTTTACACATTTGGATGAAGGAATTCGTCTAGACTATTGGTAGAGTTTATAAGACCGCGACTGATCCTGAAAGGTAATGAATGGAAAAAAGAGCATGTCGTAAAAAGAATAGAAAAATATCAAAAAGGATAATCTAATCAAAGAAGATTTCTAGTACTCATAATAGAAATAGAACGAGAATCTTTCTTTTTATAACAATTTTTAAGTTCAGTAAAGTATTTCGGGTCTAGTGAATAAATGGATAGAGCCTTATGGTTCCAATTCAAGTAAGACAAAAAAGCAACGAGCTTCCTTTCTTAATTTGAATGATTACCCGATTGAATTACTAATTATACGTTAAAAATAGATTAGTGCCTGATGTGGTAAAAGGTTCTCTTGTGAATTGTGAGTGGACCATTGATTCTTTTTTTTTTAATCCTAATTATTCTTTATTATGGATTGGAGACGGATGTGTAGAAGAAATAGTATAGTGATAAAAAAGGAATCTTTTCCAAAGTCAAAAGAGTGATTGGGTTGCAAAAATAAAAGATTTTGACCCCTTTTCCTTCTTTTTCTTATTGTTCTTTTCTATTTTCTTTTATTGTTATTCTAGTTATATTAACAAGAACAAGGAAAAGAAAATAACAAAGAAAAGAAAACAAAATTGGATAGAAAGGGAAAGAAAAAAGATCTGTAGATTGGGCTCTCTGTCTCCGGGGTATATATTCTTTATTTGTTCTTACTTTTATAGAATCTTTTACTTCTTAGGTTCTCTTTCTTTTTTTTACATCACAGTACAGTAGAAAAGTATATATTATTTAAAGTAAAAGTATAGACAGTTTCTAGTCTATATTAATACTAGACTATATTCTTAGAATTCTTTCTTAGAATAATAGAATAAGAAGATTCTTATTCTATTATTATTCTAGTTTATTAGAGTTAGAAGTTCTTATAAAGAGTATTTTAGTATAAGATAAACAATATACTACATACAACATACGCATACGCCGTTCTGACCATATTGCACTATGTATCATTTCATAAAACAAGAAGTGCCTCCCTTTTTTGGTTATAGTATAAATGTTTTTCAATGACAGAATTACAAGGATATTTAGATTGAAAAAAGATAGATTTCGGCAACAAAACTTCCTATATCCGCTACTCCTTCAGGAGTATATTTACTCACTTGCTCATTATCATAGCTTCAATAGTTTGATTTTTTACGAACCTGTGGAAATTCTCGGTTATGACAATAAATCTAGTTTAGTACTTGTGAAACGCTTAATTACTCGAATGTATCAACAGAAATCTTTGATTTCTTCGGTGAATGATTCTAACCAAAATGTATTTTGGGGGCACAAGAATTATTTTTATTCTCATTTTTCTTCTCAAATGGTATCAGAAGGTTTTGGAGTCATTCTGGAAATTCCATTCTCGTCGCGATTAGTATCTTCCCTTGAAGAAAAAAGAATACCAAAATCTCAGAATTTACGATCTATTCATTCAATATTTCCCTTTTTAGAGGATAAATTGTCACATTTAAATTATGTGTCAGATCTACTAATACCCCATCCCATCCATCTGGAAATCTTGGTTCAAATCCTTCAATGCTGGATCAAAGATGTTTCTTCTTTGCATTTCTTGCGATTGTTTTTCCACGAATATCATAATTTGAATAGTCTCATTACTTCAAAGAAATCCATTTACGTCTTTTCAAAAAGAAAGAAAAGATTCTTTTGGTTCCTACATAATTCTTATGTATATGAATGCGAATATCTATTCCTGTTTCTTCGTAAACAGTCTTCTTATTTACGATCAATATCTTCTGGAGTCTT